CCCGTTCGGAATCAATGAAAGATATTAAAAATTTTTAGATGTTGTGATTTGGAATAAAGGTTTCCCCTTCTCTAGGAAAGAAGAGAATAGCCAATTTATTCCATAGGAATAAATAGGAACACAAATATTTAATTGGAAATATCGACAAATTTTCGCGAAGTCCAAAAAAAGTCAACTGTTCCAATTTTATCTCTATCAAATTTCAATATCAGAATAGCGAATAGAGTCATGATTCAATAGGTCAGATCCACTTACTTTTTCATTTGTTGATTTCTAATCTTTTCAATGTATTTTATTGGAATAATTTAAAATAGGAATATTTGGTGATTCGAGAGATGACTTTTCTTATTATTATTCATTATAATGAAATAATGAATAATAGTTCAACTTCATTTTATAACTACTACACTATAACTTATTTATACAGTTGATTACTTTTACTTTACAAATATCAACAAACAATCCATTTATTCTTCGTTCAAATATGAATACTCTGGATGGAGTTTTAGAAAAAAGCCAAAAGCCCCTTATCGGACTTGAACCGATGACTTACGCCTTACCATGGCGTTACTCTACCACTGAGTTAAAAGGGCCCTTTAGTAAATTTCGGACTGAGTGGCTATGCATATACAATATATCTATGTACATATATTAAGTTATTATATAGTATACAATATATTTACGTAGATAGACTTCTAGTGATTAGTCGCTACTTCGATAATGATAAAGTCAATTTCCCTATCGAGTCTAGTCTAGTATCAAACGATTTATTGATATTTGATAAATATCAATTCAATCAATCTTTTTTTATTTATTTTTATTTATTATTAGATTTTCATTCCATTTTTTTTTATTTAATATAAAAAAATCGTTAGAATGAATGATTCTTAAATTGGAATGAACAATAAAAAAAACTCTATGGAATCCTGAAAGACGGAAAAATCCTTCGGATCTAATTATTAGATTATATTGACAATTTCAAAAAACTGTTCATACTATGATCATAGTATGATGGCGGTTGAGCACCTATTCTGCCCCCATCGTCTAGTGGTTCAGGACATCTCTCTTTCAAGGAGGCAGCGGGGATTCGACTTCCCCTGGGGGTAGGGTACTACAAAAGGAAGTTTATCATGGATTATCAAAAAGACTAAAATGGAATTGATTCTTCCTGGGTCGATGCCCGAGCGGTTAATGGGGACGGACTGTAAATTCGTTGGCAATATGTCTACGCTGGTTCAAATCCAGCTCGGCCCAAAAATTCGTCCATCCAACATAAGATGAAGATATTTGTCCTTCAGAAAGGGCGGATACGCGGGAATAAAAGAGTAAAAATTTCCTACCTTAGTTTGTTTGCTCAATTTATTTGTTCCGGGAAATTCGGATTATGATCATGATCTAGATTCAATTCCAGGATCTTTAAATTATATATGAAATATAAGGAAAAAGAGAAGACTCTTTTTTTTTTATGGGAAAAAGGATTCTTAATCGATTTGGAAATAAGAAAAAGATTACTAGTAATTTTTTTTGTTCTCGCTAAGGTGCATATATATGCGTATATCAATATATCACTCTTATCTCTTTACCTTACAACACGTAAATATTTAATGGAAATGTTTTGAATCATAGTAAAATGTAAAATGGATATACCTTATCCCCCAGGGATTGTAGTTCAATTGGTCAGAGCACCGCCCTGTCAAGGCGGAAGTTGCGGGTTCGAGCCCCGTCAGTCCCGACGGATCCAATACTAACCAATACTAATAAATAAAAAAATACATTTTTCACTTTGGGGTATACTTTCTGGCAAAAGAAAGACAGGGAATATAATTTCGCCCTCAATGGGGATTATTACTTCTTTTTGAATTAAATGAATTAAAAAAGAACAACCCTTAAAATCAAAATTAAGGAATTCGATATCTATAGATTTTTTATACTATACCGAGTTCGTCTTTTTCACACTTTTCTTTTTCTTCCATAGAAAATAGAAATAAGAAAAAGGAGGTTAGACCTAAACTTCTTCTCCCTTCCATCTTCCATTGCACTTCTATTGTTTTTGGGTTTTGTGAACAATGGGAGTTGAAAAGCGGTCAAACGATCCTTCATCAAAAGATTGTACAATACAAGTAAGAAGGTAGGTTATGGAAAAGCAAGAATATAAAAGAATAATAAATAAAGTAATTCTTTATTAGATCGAGAATTCGGTCTTTTTTTTTTGATTAAGTATGGATAAAAGATCTTCCTATGTTATACTATTCAATTCGCGACGACGAGTTGATTTGAGAGTTTAGATATTGTTATTCATGATATTGATCCGATAAAATATTAGCGAGATGTAATTTATCCCGTTGAAATTACAGGCGAAATTTTTATCATCTCTATGGGATTAAATCCCGAGTTATTGCAAAGTAAAAAAACGATGAGATTATGGAAGTCAATATTCTCGCATTTATTGCAACTGCACTCTTCATTCTAGTTCCTACTGCCTTTTTGCTTATCATATACGTAAAAACGGTCAGCCAAAATGATTAATCTGAATGAAACTCGACTTCTTCAAATTTTCTCAATAATTGAGAAAATAGAAATAAAAAAGATTCCAACTTTCCCTCTTCAATCTTAAATGAAACGAGCAGACTAGAATCAGCAGTATTCACTGAGATTTGATAGTATGGTAGAAAGCAAAAAATTTTGCTTTCTACCATACTATATAGAAATATTAGATAGAAATATTAGATTAGTTTTTTTGTAGTGTATAAAGTCTAAAGATATAGGCTTAATATAGATCAATCTACAATATCTATCTTCATCTATAATCTATATCTATATATGTTATATGTAGATAGAAATTCCATCTATGTACAATGTACATAGCACCCCTAATTCGATTTCTTTGTTACATATATTTGATCGATTTGTATTGTTGTATTGATTCTGATCAATCCGAAATACTTGAAAGGCAACTCTTCCACTTTTCTATTTTACAGCTCGAATTCCTAGATTTCAGATTATCTCAAATTTTCGCATTCTCGAAAAGTAAAGCAGTAAAGTAATTAATTGAGACGTTGATAGATGAGTCAAAGAGTTTTTTGGTATGGGACTTCTTCGAATTTCGAAATGAAAATAGTACACCCCATCAATTTGTAACACGTGAACCATAATATGAAATGAATTGAAAAAGCCTAAATCAAGTTTCTCAAATCAAATAATAAAACAAGTGGTAAGTGCCCAATATAAGGCTCCGCCCGAGGTAAGATCTTATTATGCCTATATCTTTCTTGTTGAACAAGCACTATGACTATATACTTTCATCTAGTCTATGAAGTATGTATCCACTTACTTAATAAAAGAAGGACTTTTTCTTGGATAAGATAAATAGGGAAACAAAAAAGGGTCTGCTATTCTTCGTTGTCCCTAGATAATTTTGGTAAAAGAGACCATTCGGCGAACAATAGAGAATTTAGGAAAAAGTAATTGGCGTGGAAGAAATTTCCTAGAATTTCCGTTTCTTTTTGAAATAGAAAGAAATTTACAGTATTATTCTTAAAAAGACTTTGCAGAACGATTTAATCTATAATAAAAAATCAAATAAATTGATACAGTTTGATTCCTGAACTTCAAACTCAATTAGTAGTACTCTAGAGTCCACTTCTTCCCCATACTACGAGTGAAAGGGAAAATGTAAACACTACCATTAAAGCAGCCCAAGCGAGACTTACTATCTCCATGTAAACTATGTCTCCTATATCTATGAATATGAAGGAATTATTCCATTATTGTTCACTATTATTATATTAGTTAAATCAAAGGTGCAGAGTAAAAAAAGGATTCTGACCCCAGACTCTTTATTTAATAAAAAAAGAACTCTACTTTTTTTTAACTTAACAAATTTCTATAGGATTTCTCGTATAATTGAATTGAGGAAGATTAAACACAAGCAAAATAGGAGGTAACTCCTTTCTTCAAGGGAGTCTGATTCTTATTATATTAATATACCTTGTAGGAATAAGAAAACCTATTCCTTTGTTAACTTTCATCATTCACAAAAAAGCCCTCTGACGTATATAAAAAACCTAGAATAATTATCTATTACATACCTCTATTTCCCATTTTTTTATTTGATCTAACTCTTCTTACTGTCTCTGTGAAACAATCTAGAGACGATCTATTACTGACTCAAGATTACTTTGAAAAAAAAAAGTTCGTTTTTTTTGTCCAATTAAGGAATCGAATCTTAATCACATACCTGAATACCCGGAGGACTCGTATGAGTTTCTATATAAAGCATCTACCGCCTTTCCCCAATTAATAAATACTAATTAATAAGTTAGATTCCCCTCCAGCTATACAATCTAATTCAAGATCCATTTAGTAAGTATTCCCATAGTAGTGTAAAGTCTAGCAAGACTCCTCAAATACCTTACATCATTATTACTCGAATCTTTTCTTGAATCCTAGACATAAGGATTTACAGAACAGAATTTGAGTTTAGAGAACTTCCAGATGCTTATAATTAAGTAGGTACCAATAGCCCCTTGCCTAGCCTTCCTCTGAGGAAAAATTCGGTAATTTCTATCAGTAGATAATGAAGTTCGGATATTTTGTTAATCATAATCAGGCGACACCCGGATTTGAACTGGGGAAAAAGGATTTGCAGTCCTCCGCCTTACCACTCGGCCATGCCGCCAAACCGTAAAAAATCGATGAAAAAAAAATACCTCTTTTGGTAGATTAAATGAAAATTTCATGATAAATTTGAACCATAAACTATTGACTGCGAATTCATTAACGATTCTTAGATTTCAATTTGAAATTCTATATCTCTAATGAAATTAGAACAATAATAACTAATTATTATTGATTCTTTTCAATTTCAATAATCAATAAGAACAAATTTCCATCTTTGTTTCTTTTTCTCAATGTCAATTATAGTTCGAATTATAATTTTGATTCAATTCAAAAGGTAAACCTCTTAATTTTTGGTTCTAAAACTAGCAGTTCTAGTGGTC